AAAAAGAATCGACCATTCGAGTATTCAAAATTGCATGAAAAAAATGATAGAAGTAAGGGCATAGAATATATAAATATATATGTTGTATATATCTGTGTATATTGAATTGTGAATACAGAGATAATAGAATTATTTCTTATTCAACCAAAATAAGGGTGTTCAATATAGATGAAAGAAAATCAATTAAATTAAATAGGAGGTTCAATATATAAATCAGTATCTAATAAATTAAGGGTATCCAACGAATTCAACAATTCCAGCATAATTCTCATAATATAAATAAAAAAAAAATTCTAATAAAATTCGAATTTCAAAGAAAAAAAGAGGGGGATATGGCGAAATTGGTAGACGCTACGGACTTAATTTGGATTGAGTCTTGGTATGGAAACTTACCAAGTAATAACTTTCAAATTCAGAGAAACCCTGGAATTCACAATGGGCAATCCTGAGCCAAATCCTGTTTTCCAAAACCAAAGAAAAAGTTCAGAAATCAAAAAGAAAAAACGAGGATAGGTGCAGAGACTCAATGGAAGCTGTTCTAATAAATGGAGTTGACGACTTTTTTTTTTTTTGCATTAGGAAAGGTATCCTTCCATCAAAATTCCAGGAATGGATCAAGAATAAACATATATATAGACATATATATGTACTGAAATACTATTTCAATTGTCTAAATATCTGTTTGTGAATATTTCTATCACAAATGAAAGATGTGAATTAAATCAATTCCAAGTTTAAGAAAAAATGGAATATTCATTGATCAAACCATTCACTCCATCATAGTCTGATATATCCTTTGAAGAACTGATTAATCAGACGAGAATAAAGATAGAGTCCCAGTCTACATGTCAATACCGACAACAATGAAATTTATAGTAAGAGGAAAATCCGTCGACTTTAGAAATCGTGAGGGTTCAAGTCCCTCTATCCCCAAAGGGCCTGTTTAACTCTATAATTATTTTATTCTCTTTATTCTTTATTAAAATGAAATTAAAAATTTGTTATGTGTCTTATTCAGTTTATTCTTTCACAAATGGATCTGAGTGAAAATTTTTTTTATCATAATCGCAAGTCTTGGAATATATAGAATACCTTTAGAATATGTAATTGAATTTAGAATATGTAATTGAATATATATATATGATATACATAGAAATAGAATTTTTTTATGCTAAACGTACAACAAATGAATATTCTATCTTTGAGCAACGAATTCTCATATGAATGATCCACAATACATAATCATTATTACTACTGAAAATAACTTACAAAGTTTTATTTTTTTTTTTCGTCTTTTTTTTGATTTAATTGACATAGACTGATTGACATATACTCTAACAATCTCTTAAAATCAAAAAAAATGAGGTGGATGCTTCAAGAATGGTCGGGATAGCTCAGCTGGTAGAGCAGAGGACTGAAAATCCTCGTGTCACCAGTTCAAATCTGGTTCCTGGCACATGATTCATTTGTATGAGTATATTCATCATTTTTTTACATACTAATTATGATGATCTAGATCATCATAATTAGTATGTAAAAATGATAATGAATTATTCTATTTTTTTCCCTTTTTTCTTCGCTCTAAAATAACTAAAAAAAATGTTAATATTTCAATATGAATGGTTAAATTAGTTGGTTGAAAAACCAAAAAGTCTAAGTCTTGGGAAGTTTTGGGGGGAGATGGGAATAGTCAAAATTCATCTAAGATGAATTACAAATAGGATTGGGCTGACTTCTTTGTATTTTCTTTGATATTTCTATTTTCTTCATCTCTTTGGATGTTACTTTTTTTTGTGATCATATAATTGATGGTGATGTGCGCATTACATAGTTTATAATGCAGAACTTTTTCAATTCATCCTATTGGCTGGGTTCATCCGAAATAAGTATCTTTAGAATACCAAAGAACCCCTACTCAATTTTGAATCTCTATACTATATTATTATTATATGAATTTTGTAATTTATCACATCCATAATAATATATGAATGAGACTTCAATTACTTTGTCTGATCTATAAGAGAATGTACAGATATTCTTTGAATATCGTGGGTTGTAGACGTACGGATTAGTTTCTTATTTTTTTTTTTCGTTTAGTGAGCATCTTGTATTTCATAAAAATTCGGGACGATATAATCTTTACGCAAAGGCCATCCTATCCAACTTTCGGGCATTAAAATACGTTTCAGACGTGGATGATTATCATAAGAGATTCCCAACATATCATAAGATTCCTTTTCTTGAAAATCCGCACTTTTCCAAACCCAGAAAATCGAAGGAATTCTGGGATTTTTTCTTGCGACAAATACTTTTATGCATACCTCTTCGGGTTGATCTATACCATACTCGATTCTCGTAAGATGATACACACTAGCTAACAGTCCTCCTGGTGCTACATCATAGGCACATTGGCAACGTAGATAATTGTAACCATAGACATATAAAATGACAGCAATGGAATGCCAATCCTCGGACTTTATTTGTAAAGTCTCTATTCCTT